AAACGAATCCCTCGCTTTGATAAGAAATATCTGAGTAAACAACCTTTGAGCTGAGGTAATATTCCATTTTTAGGGTTAGCTTTGCGTTCCTTGAGTATGTTTCTGCCCTAAACTAAGAAAGAGTATAGTGCTCGTTTTGATAAGAGTATTACATACTATCTGCTGGAATGTTTTCAACGTCCCCCTTATGCAACTACGGGAATTTCTTCTGGTTCGCTACTATCTTTTCCTACAGCTCACGACTGACCTTGAACTGGCCAAAAAGCTTTCTATTTGAACGGAATTCCACAATTGCAGAAGCTTCGGTCTCGATCGATTATACTTTTGGTTAATTGGGTAGGTGTCGATAGCAGCAGAACCTTTGCTTTGGTCCATACCACGAAACAAGCAAAGATCTAAGGCTTTCTTTGCTCTGCCTCTGGGCCCGAGAGCGAGGTCCAATGATCCTCTTTTCAATCTCTTACTTACTCTCTCGTGCGATTAACTCTCAAGCCATAGCGAACAAGTAAAGAAGGAATGACCGAACGAAGTCGCTAAAGGCAGGCATCCATCCTTCCATTTGATCAAAGGCATCCGAGCCGAAGTAATTCAATTCACTCGAAAGGAGAAGAGCGTCAAGCAGCCCCAACTCTAGCTCCAGAGGGCTCCGTAGAGCAGGAGAATGCTCAGGTCCGTCTACGTGTGATTCCTCATTTGGTTCCTAAAACGTGAGGTGAGCTGCTGATTCTACTCTTGGAGTGACTCAACATAATGCTTCCAGAAAAGGCTTTTAACCGGAAATAAGATAAAAGAATAAAAAAAAAGACCATAGTAGATCTATGATTAGCCCTCGGTCGGGATGGTCCTGTCGAAGAACTTGATTCATGCAAAGAAAGAAACTTAGGATAGGAGACTTATGGAAGCAGCAGGGCTGGGTCTGCGAGTGAAACCCCAAAACCTCAAATCCCCTAATGCCTATCAAATAAGAGTCCTACCGAGGATCCGGTGTCTAAGGTGTCTAGGATTTCTCCCAAAAGTAAGTAGGAGTGCTCTTCCTTTCAAGCCTTCTGCCTTACAGTCTATAGACCTTACCTCACTAATCTTTTATTTTCTCTCGGGATTTTGTTTGAGTTGCTGTCTCAGTAGTTGCATTCCCTCTAGTCCCCTTGAAAGAGGAAAAGGGCCTAAGCCTGTTTAGTTCCATCTCCTTGAGTTTCAATTGGAATGCTAGGGGTTTACGTCCTAGGGTAAGTCCCAAAGTCCTAAGTTCTTCCTTTCAATCCAAGTCGAGGTAAGAGTTTCTATGGTAGGGCTAACGAGATTTCTTTTGCTTAAGGCTAGGCGTATAGATAGGTTTCTGGATCTCGAGATTAGTTTAATTTCTCTGGCTAGGAATAATTAAAAAAACTAGGAATAGCTGATTCTAGATCAATATCAATAAAAAGCAGGTTCTAGGGCAAGTGAATTTGAAAGCAGTCTCTTTTAAAGAGAGTTAGAAAAGCCAATCCAGTTGTTTCCTTGCAGCCAGTGGATGAGAGTGCCCTTACATATAGTTCCAGGCCAGTTCCTGTTTAAGTTGGAGTTTCCTATGGAAAAGGAAAAATTGCCTATGCTTAAAGAGTTTCCATAAGCAGGCCTAAGCGTGAACCTATCCAATTTCAGTGCCATATGAGTCAAGAGCTAGAGCAATAAAGTAGGGATTTTAGGAAAGCGGATTATCTTCTCGGGGAAGCGGTGCTCTCTTTCGCATAAGCCCTTTGTTAAGTAAGGTGATGGTGCTCTTTATCTGCTGCTTTCCCTCCTGGCAAGTGACTTAAAGAAAACAAGTGAAGTAAGCTCCCCCCGATACAAGCGAGCTAAGGGGCTTGAAGTTATCCCAATACCAGAGAGACACTTCACAGAGTGTGATACTAATGGTTAGGGGGATGGTAGTAACCCAACTGCAAGCACATGAACTCGCTATACCAATAGTTCTCTGCCCGCAACCCCAGCTCCTACTTCGAATGATAGAACGATTCGAAAGGGGCATACGTACGGCTTTGACTAAACGACTAACTAAGGCTAACGGAATAACAGAATCGGAAGCAGACGTAATCGAAAGAAAGCTTGGGCCGAATGGAAGGGGCTTGCAACGATGGAAGGCTTACGGGATAGGGGCATACTCATATAAAAAATTTCCTAACTAAACCAATTGGGGTGATAGACCCGCGAAGCAAAAGCATTTTTCCTAGCATTGAACCTTACTTCAAAGACTGGAAAGCTTACAACACAGGTAATAGAGCGAAGCCTTAGGCTGATAAACTGATTGAAGGCAGACCAAGAGCATTACCTACGAGGATTTATTAGGATGGCTCAAAGACTGATTCGGTCTTTTCCTCAAAGGCGGATACGATTGAATTAGCTTTGGACTACGAGAGAGCTAGACAGCGGGGATGAAAGGTTTGCGAGGAAGAATCAATGGCCAATGGTTCTACAACTGCAACAGCACTTACTGAAAAGACTATTCTACGACCAGCCGCCTACTTAATTACACTTCCGGCATTAAGCAAGTTCCTTCTTCTGCGAATATGAGATAGACCGACAGCCGGTACGGGACTAAGGGACTGTGGGAATAGCGAAAGACCGGATTCAAAGATATAGGCCAATCAAAAGGAAGATGGTGAAAGACCACCACAAAGAGACCCTCGCTCACGCCTTAGTCTTATTCGAAAACAAAAGCGGATGGACCTTCCTCAAGAAAAAAGCCAATCTGATTTCGGGGGGCATGTAGGCGGAGAAAGGCTGGGAAACTATAAGGTCTCGTAGGAAAAAGACAAAACGTAGGTAGGCTGCCACGCGGAGTGAAGGTAACTAGCCAATTCCCCAAGGTCTAGTAAACTAAGGTGGTAGTGCAGACAAGGTTAATTCACTCTGGGATTGGTAGTCCCGTCTGCTCTGACGTCGGAATAATCATTATAATACGATGATAGCACCTGATTAGCAAGAAATTCCCTGCTCTCCTCTTAGCAATGATCTGTCTAGGGCTACTTTCAAAACTGCGGATTCTGTAATAAGACCCTATTCATGGGCATTCTCCGACTTAGAATCGAATTCATACCCGGCAATCTACGATCTACCCAGCGCCTTAGTTTATGTTGAATAGGCATACCCGACTTCCAGCTAATTGTCAAATAAAGCTATCCGTGCTTTAATTCCTAGCTTGAAAGCATTCTTTGAAGCAAAAATTCCGGTAAATCAAGCCTGCGTAGAATACTTTACTTTTCCATGTGCAAGACCACAAAAAGTATTCCCCCCTAAAGCTCAGCTCTGCGAAGGCCTTTCGGAGATTGACCTTTCTTTCTCTTCTTCCCGGTCTGATCGGTCGAGCTCTCGTAATCGATCGCTCATATGTCCATTTCGTTCTGGCTAGCGCTCATCTCCAGCTCTGTTTCCAACCTTTCATTTAATATATCATTCCCGTATGCAATACCTCTTATTTAATCTTGCTATACGTCCAAGCCTTCTCCCATCGGTAGTTGGAAGCAGAACTGAAACTGGATATAACTGAAGGAAAGGCTATATAGGTACGATAGGAGGGTACGGTTAAGCAGGTAAGCGAAGGCTCTCTCTCTCGCTCTGTGGTCTTGTGTAAAGCCTTTCCGCCTATCTATTATTTTTTTTATCTTTATTCAAAGTAAGCAGATCGAAAGCACGAAAAGGAATGTCTTAGCGTGCCCTTACTCTAATTCGAAATCCGTCTCTTTCTTTCTATTCTAATTCCTCTCCCTTCATTCCTCGATCCGCTTGTAAATTCTTGGTGTAATACTCACTCGTAAATGATTGGTGTCAGAATTTCTCACTAATCAGGTGTGATCAGTCTCATCCGTGTAAGAATTAGGAATTCCTCTTCCAACTCGTCCCAGAATGGGCGTTATGGCAAAGAACAAGAAGAAAACTAAAGGAGAAATTTGTCCAATAGTAACAAAGGGTGCCTCCACAGGTTGACATCCGATCCAACCTAGTAGTAAGCAATCCGCCAAAAGCAACCAAAATATTCCTTGGTGAATCGGGCGAAAACTTGAACTACGTACATACATACTTTTAAAAAAGGGTAAAGCCAACAGACATATAAAAACTGGTGCTATTGCGGCTACACCTCCCGCTTTGTCAGGTATACTACGAAGAATGGCATGGATCGGTAGGAAATACCATTCTGGCACAATATGAGGCGGGGTGGACATCGGATTAGCAGGTATATAATTGTCGGGATGCCCCAAAACATTAGGAGCATAAAAAATCCAAATGGAAAAAAAGATAGCAAAAGCTACCCAACCTACTAGATCCTTTACATAAAAATAAGGGTAAGAAGCAATTTTATCCATCTCTGAATGTACACCCAATGGATTATTGGATCCATATTGATGCAATGCGGCCAGATGAAGAAGACTGGCGCCTACTAAAATAAAGGGGAGTAAATGATGAAGACTAAAAAAACGATTTAAGGTGGCATTGTCCACGGAGAACCCACCCCAAAGCCAAGTCACTATGGTATCTCCTACTACAGGTATGGCGCTAGCTAAGCTTGTAATTACTGTAGCTCCCCAAAAGCTCATCTGACCCCAAGGTAGTACATATCCTATAAAAGCTGTCACAATCATTAATAGGAAGATTACAACTCCGAGACACCGAACAAATTCCCTAGGACTGCTATAACTGGCATGATATAGACCACGAAAAATATGAAGGTGAACCACAATGAAAAACATACTTGCCCCATTAGCATGCATATAACGGAGCAACCAGCCCCCTTCAACATCTCTCATAATGTGTTCTACGCTGTTGAAAGCTAGATCCACATGAGGTGTGTAATGCATAGCTAAAAAAACGCCAGTCACTATCTGAATGACTAAACAAATACCAGCTAACGAACCGAACCCCCACCAATAACTAAGATTGCTCGGGGTTGGATAATCTATCAAATGCTGATTAAGTGTGGAGGATATAGGTTGTTTAAGAAGAGAGAGTCGTTGGTTCCTTATAGTCATTTATTTATTTATCTTTTCTATCGTGACAACTCTTGTTCCCCCACCTTTTAGCGTTCTGGGGCCCTACTATGTATTCAAATTAGAGTACCCTTTCTTCCACTTCCGAAGGATGGAGGGGGTATACAGCGAAAAAAGCGTCGAAGGGGTCGGATCACCCTGGGTTACTGAAGAGTCGTCCGACTTCTCGGTGACCGAATAAGAGAGGTTTTTACCGCTTTCTCTTCTCTCCAGCACTCTCGGACTGATCATCTTGCTGCAACAAAGCAAGCTTAGGAATGAATCTAATGGAAATTTAGGTCTCTGTCCGCTTGGAAGATTATTCTTTCCTCCTCGGTGAAAGAGGGCAAAAAAGGTGTGTGGGAGAAAGAATTCTAAAAGGAGAGAAGATTTCGTCCACCAAGCGGGACAGAGTGCGACCCCTAAGCAATTGGGGGTTCTCGCTCATCTCTTGGGGGTCCATCTCATCTGAAAACTTTTCCTCTTCCATTAGCATAGCTAAATTTGAATAGGATGAATCAGCCTCAGGAAAAGTAAGCCCCCTTGCCTTGATTGAATTTGGCTTCGCTGCGCCCTGAATCAATCAAAAAGCTTATTGATTTGATTCATCCCATTTCATTTATTTGGGCGAGAGGGAGGCTGTGAGTCACCTGGGCTACGGATTTTTCCGTTGGTTGATTCTCGAAATCACCTCTTGAAAAAAAAAGGCCCTCGGGTCCAGACCCACAAATGAATAGGAAGCGAGGCGAGGGTCCTTCATTAAAGGGGGGAAAAGAGGGGTGGGGCTTTGTTCCGGGGGGGCCGCCTTGCGCAGCTTTAGAAAGGAGAGAATTTCAGAAAGTCATTCTCTCCAACCTTTTCTATCTATCTTTAGAAGTAGGGCGAGAGAAAGTAAATATGATATTTGCGTTGGTTTTTCCAACGAAACTAAGCACTTTTCTTCTTTCTCATTCGGAAGGCTCAGTCCCACACCCTGACTTCAATGATGGGAACAACCTCTGCACTCCGGCGCTCCACTGAACAACAGTTCTCCGCCTTACTATATTTAGAATAGTGGTCGATCCTTCGGGAGTTACATTCGTAACTTAATGTAATGTTATGTTCACGCGGTGATATTCTATCTTTCCAAGAGTACTACCCTGTACGTAGTCTATGTCTGGGGAGCATACTTGACAGGAGATAGACACAGGCGGTAGAGGGGTCCCCCACTTCGATTCCCGCCCCGTTAGCATCTACGATCCTAGATAAGGGATTAGTCCGTTAGGTCTTTTCGGTCCGGAGCCGGCTGGTAATGGACCTACTTACCTTGCTTGTAGACCTGCTGCGGAGCTAACCCTTGTTCTCTTGGTTTGGTGGTTGCTACCAAGACGATTTCTTTATGCCCATCAAAGGATCTCGAGATGCTAATCCACGAAAAACGATACGAGAAATTTGTATCATATACGGAACGAGGGCGACCCGTGTAAATACATCGGTTTCTTACTCGTGCAAAGGAACTCTTTCTTGGCAACTTGGACAACTTAGAACGATGTTTGTCCCGCATATCACTAGTAAGATCGGGATCTTTACAAAGGGCTTTATAAAGCTTTCGTCTCAATTCATATTTAGCCGCGAGCAATCTACGTTTGTGATCTCGTATATTTCGCTTCTCCGACATCTTACTGAGTTTCCCCCTCATCTTTTTGCAAAAAGCCGCTCCACGGTGGTAAAGTCTCATCTTGTGTGTTGGCCGAAGTTACAATAGTAACATTGAACCCTCGAATATGTTCGAAGATCTCGAAATGATCTTCCAGTTCGGGGGAGAATTCGCAAAATTCCGTTTCCATCGAGAATTGAATTGACCTTTCCCTTATTTCGACCGGAGAATCTAACAGAGACATTACTGTGGATATTCTTACCAAAAAATTAGACATTCCATGCCCTCGGAGAGTGCTTTGTCGTGCTAGGTCACTGACATATCCTTTTTTGTCTTTATTTGACCCCAAGAATGGATTGGATCGAAACGACTTTCCTGTTGAAGCCCTTTGTGTCTGTATTAATTTCTGACCGCACGGAATCTCCATAGCCAATTTTCCATTTTTGATAGAAGGTGCTGTCTTTGGTACTACTATTATTTTACACGATCCAGGAACTTCCATAACGTTGGCGTGATTCGGTTTGAGCAACAGATCCTGACGTGATACATCTTCGTAATGAAAATAGAGTGGAAACATGAGTTGATCCATAATGAGTATTAGATTGAAGTTCTCTTAAAGAAGACCGCCAACTCCTATCCCGAAGATAGAAAGCGCCCGGTCCTCTTCTCTTGTGTCGAAGTGTAGTGTAGTGTAGTGTGGTGAGGTTTTTCCTCACAGAAAGAGTGGGAGAAAAAAAGGAAGAATTTGCTTTCTTAGAAAAGCAGGAGATCATAGTCCTTGATGGCTCTTTCAAGGCGGCGAAATGGAACGCTTTGCCTTGTACCCAACTGGAGAATCTCCTTCAGATACAAAGCGTAAGATCA